ATATTCTAATTTGATCAGATCATTGAATCATTTATTTCTCTTGATAGTTGTTTAATTCTTATTTCTATACACGTCTTTTTTGGGGAGGTCGACATCCATTATGTGGCATAGGTGTTACATCACGTACGAAACTTAATAGTATACCACTTCTACGAATGGCTCGTAATGCTGCATCTCTTCCGAAACCAGCACCCTTTATCATAACTTCTGCTCGTTGCATATCCTGATCAATTATTGTACGAATAGCGTTTACTGCTGCAGCTTGAGCAGCATAGGGTGTTCCTCTTCTTGTGCCTTTGAATCCAGAAGTACCCGCGGAGGCCCAAGAAATCACCTGACCACGTACATCTGAAACAGTTACAATGGTATTATTGAAACTCGCTTGAACATGAATAACTCCTTTTGGTATTCTACGTGCATTCTTGCGTGAACCAATACGCCCATTCCTACGGGAACCAATTCTTGGTATAGGTTTTGTCATATTTTATTATCTCATAATAATGAGTCAGAAATATATGTAAACATACGGAGATATCCATTTCATGTTAAAACAGATCCCTTATACAATACAGGGATTCCCCATTTTAGAAAGAAAGTTCTTTTTTTTTTAAGGATTACCCTTGTCTCTGTTTATGTCTCGGATTGGAACAAATCACCATAATTCGTCCACGCCTACGAATCAGTCGACATTTCTCACAAATTTTACGAACGGAAGCCCTTATTTTCATATTTATCATTCCTTTACCCCTGAATCTATTCCTTGGAAGAAAATAAGTCTCTTGAATTTTTGAACTTCGAATTGTATACCGTACCCTACCCCACGAAAGGAATGTTTAAAAAAATCACTTAATCGTTTGAATCCTTGTTACGAAGTCTATAAATTATACGTCCCTTGGTTGAATCATAACGACTTACTTCGATTTTGACTCTATCTCCAGGTAGTATCCGTATAAAACTGCGCCGTATCCTTCCTGAAACATAACCTAGAATTAAATCTTCATTATCTAAACGTACCCGGAACATACCGTTGGGAAGTGATTCAATAATTACACCTTCATGAATCAATTTTTGTTCTTTCATTCCAGGTAACCCCTTTAAAGTATCAACTAATGGAGAAGAGTTATATAACTCACTTTTCCCCTATTTCACAAATGGGAATTTAGAGGTCAAATTAGGATACCGGAGGAGGATCACCATATATAACACAAAATTTCTCCTCCAATTTTTTTTAGTCGAGCTTCTCGATCTGTCATTATACCTTGAGAAGTAGAAAGAATTACAATCCCTATTCCACCTAAAATCTTAGGAATTCGTTGATAGTTGGAATAGATTCGTAGACCGGGTCGGCTGATACGTTTTAAAATAGTTCTATATACTCCTTTACTAGTCCTTCTATGTCGTAGGGTTGAAACCAAGAAAAATCTCTGATTTTCCTGATGTTTTCGAACGTTTTCAATAAAACCTTCTCGTAGAAGTATTTTAACAATGTTTTCGGTGATATTAGTGGATGCTATTCGAACCGTTCCTTTTTTATCCATGTCAGCATTTCTTATAGAAGTTATTATATTGGCAATAGTATCCCTACCCATGACGAACTAGAATTATTGGTGTCTCTTAATTTTGATATAATCAACATGTTTTTTCTTTGTTTTATTTTTTTTTTTTATTTAAAGTATATGCGTGAGACCTAATCCACTAATAATTAATTGCTCTATTTTTGATACCCGAAACTATTATAGGTTCATCTACTAGTATTTATAATACCTCGGGAGCTAATGAAACTATTTTAGTAAAATTAAACTGTCTCAATTCCCGAGGAATCGCACCAAAAACTCGAGTTCCTTTTGGATTTCCTTCTTGATCAATGACAACTGCTGCATTGTCATCATATCGTATTATGATACCGTTGTTACGTTTGAGTTCTTTACATGTACGTACAATTACAGCTCTAATTACTTCTGATCTTTCTAGAGGCATATTGGGTACTGCTTCTTTGATTACAGCAACAATAACGTCACCAATATGAGCATATCGGGGATTCCCTGCCCCTATGATTCGAATACACATCAATTCTCGAGCCCCGCTGTTATCTGCTACATTCAAAAGGGTTTGGGGTTGAATCATATCATTTTTCTTTTTTTTTTTTTTTATCTGTTATTTCAATGCAAAGAATGTCAATGCAAGGAATGAAGGAAAAAAAGAAATATTGTCTTTCCAGAAATAAAGAAATCTGTGGTTGTTTGTTTTTTCATCCTCAATATAATGAAATAACCCTTTTATTTTTGTTTAGTTCTATACCCCTATCCTGTAATAACAAATTGAGTTGGTATAGGCATTTTGGACGCAGCTATTAAAATAGCGGTCCTAGCTACAGTTTCGGATACTCCGCTCATTTCATAAAGTATTCGACCCGGTTTAACAACGGATACCCAATATTCGGGAGATCCCTTTCCTGAACCCATACGTGTTTCCGTGGGTCTTACTGTAACAGGTTTGTCGGGAAATATACGTACCCATATTTTTCCACCACGACGCGCATATCGTGTCATTGCTCTTCGCCCTGCTTCTATTTGTCTAGCTGTGATCCAAGCGGGTTCAAGTGCCTGAAGAGCATATCTACCAAAACTAATATGATTGCCTCGACAAGATATTCCCCTCATTCTTCCTCTATGTTGTTTACGAAATCTGGTTCTTTTTGGGTTATAGTTGATGGTCATTTCTTGATTCCATCTCTACTGCAGAACCGGACATGAGAGTTTCTTCTCATCCAGCTCCTCACGAATGAAATGATTCAATAATATTACATATTTCTAATAAATAATGCACTAAACCACTAAACTAAGTAATGTCTTTGATATTTAATTTATTGAACTGTATATATAATCAAGATACAAAGCTAGACATATATATTTATCTGTAAATATGGATAATGCTTTTTTTTTTATTTATATTATACCAAATCATTCTTTCTTTTTTTTTTATCCCTATTGAATTGAATTACGCTAAATAAAAAAGAAAATATGGTAATCCAATAAACAAGGGTTTCGCGAGCGAATATTGACTCTTTTCTGCTTCATTCGTAGCTTCAATCCATGACTTCTCAAAATAAATCAATTTGTTTTTGGTTCGTTCCGCCATCCCGCTCAATGAATCATTAGCATTCGTTTTCAATAGAATCTATGCAGTCACAAGTTCCACCGTTCCTATAGCTTCTCCATTAATGCCTAGGTCTGAATTCTGCAACGGAGCTCTCAACAAAATTCGGTCCCCGGTCAATCTTCTCAGTTTCTATTAACTCCAGGCTCTTTATTATTTTATACTTCATTTTTTTATATATACTATTATATATATATATATATTTTTATATTCAGTATTGATGCTTTATCACATTGCCCTTATATGACATGATTCATAGACCATACATACTTGGAATCATATATCATTAGTATTTTTGTTCTCTCTTTCTATCATCCTTCCATTTATCCACATCCCCTTACTTTTGCCTCACAACCCATAATCAGATTCTTTCTTATGGGAAAAATTGCAGTTGCTACAACTATATGATTGATCCAGTCATATAGTGACTCTTTCTTGGGATCTCGATAATACGAAGCAATAAGTTGCTTATTTCTTATTTATATGGTTATTAAGTTCATAGTAGAGTTCAGTCTATATTTTTTCGGAATCTCTAAACTTACTTTTAAGTTAAAGAAAAAATTAACGAGTCACACACTAAGCATAGCAATTCTAACAAAAAATGGTTAATCGAATTTTTATTCAACCCTATAGAATTAGAATTGCTCTTTTTTTTTTTTAATAGAAAAAGAATGAAATGTCATTTTTTGTTCTATCACTATACATTAGCCAGAATAGTAAAACAAATAAAGGTCCATTATTCCTAGTCTACAAATATCCAAATTTTTATGCCTAATACTCCATAGATAGTTCGAATTGTATAGGAACAATGATCAATTTTAGCGCGAATTGTTTGTAGGGGAACTCTCCCTTCTCTGATCCATTCAACACGTGCAATTTCTTTTCCGTCGATACGCCCTGCAATTTGCACTTGAATTCCTTTTGTATCCGTTTGTTCAGTTAATTCAATAGCCTTTTTCATTGCCTTTCGAAACGAAACTCTATTTTTTAATTGTAAAGCTATATATTCTGCAAGAATATTTGCTTGTTCATAAGGTTTTTCAACTCTTGTGATAGCAATCTTGAGTCTGCGATTCGAAAAATGAAACTCTTTTTGCACATTTATCTGTAATTCTTCAATTCCTCGTGTTCGTCCTTCTATTAACAAATTTGGGAATCCAATGTGGATTATGACCTGAATCAAATCAATTCTTTTTTTTATTCTTATACGTGCAATTCCTTCGAAACCTGAGGATATTCTCCTATTTTTTTGTATATAGTTCTTGATACTATTTCGTATTTTTTCATCTTCCTGTAGACCCGTGGAAAAATTTCTTGGTTGTGCGAACCAAAAGGAATGATGACTTTGGGTTGTACCAAGTCTGAAACCAAGTGGATTTATTTTTTGTCCCATATTTTTTTTTCTATTATCTTTCCATCCATATTTTTTTCTAAATAGAAATCTAAATCTTAGATCTTAGATTCATTTTAAAACGATTTCGATTTATCCTTCAATACAATTGTTATATGACAAGTAGGTTTTTTTACAGGATAACTACGCCCTTGAGCTCTAGGTCTTAACTTTTTCACAATAGTACCTCCATTGACTTCGGCCTTACTAATGAATAAATCAGCTTTGTTCAAACCCATGTTATGACTCGCGTTTGCTGCTGCAGAATAAACCAATTTCAAAATGGGATAAGATGCTCGATAAGGCATGAGTTCCAGTATCATAAGTGTTTCTTCATAGGAACGCCCACGAATCTGATTAATTATTCTTCGTGCTTTGAAAACAGACATACATATATGTTGAGCTAAAACTTTAGCTTCTGTACCTGAAGTTGAGTTCTTTATCATAAGGTTAT